ATCTTTTATTTTTTAAACCCAATCGCCCTTTTGATTTCGGAAAAATTATCTTCATCAATATACTATTTCTTTTAGACACACAGCGCTATTCCATAATAATAATAGAAAGTGCCAATAGTTAGGATTCATTAAAAAAATATAGAATCCCCTCGTCCAGGGGGAAGCCCTTCCCGTATCAGGCACTAATCCATTTTTAACGTCTAATTAGATCGGGAAATTATTCTAATTAAGAACAGAAGTTGGTTGCTTTTTTCTTTCTGATAATGAATTTCAAATTGAAGCCATAAGGCCCCTATCCATTTATTCATTCGACCTAACTTGATTGGGTTCCATTTCACGAATTCGAACAAGGCTTTGTACCGATGCGATAAAAATGAAAAACTCCCCTGTGATACGACATGCTATTTTTTCTATTTATTCCCTTTCAGGGATCAGTCGCGGTCTTCTAAACCACACCAATGGTATGGACAAATTTCTTACTTCATCAAAATGTGTAAAAGATTCTAGTCGCACTTAAAAGCCGAATACTCTACCGTTGAGTTAGCAACCCGAAAAATATAGGCTAAACAAAATTTAAGCAAAACAAAAAAGGGATAGGATATAGATACAATCAAAATCAATTAAATTCAATTTAAACAAAGAGAAAGGAGATTCTACCAACTAATCAAATGATTGCACGAAAAAAATGGATTTTCTTTTTTTTTTTGAATGGATTCGAAACATCAAAATGAATTAATTCGATGAGAATACAAGAAATTATCAGATAAAAGAAAAATAGACATAATTGAAAAAATTGATAAAGGTAGGGGGCGAAAATAAATAGACCCGGTTCCCTTATCACGATGAATTATATTTGTTCGATACACTGTTGTCAATATAAATGCCGAGAAAAGAATACAGCGGAGGGGGGGTAAATAAAAAAATCATAGAAAAACGAAACAAAGTTATATAGAAGTTGGTACCCCCCCTTGATAGTTCTTTAATTGAATTTCATTTGATTACACGAAAGTTCATTAAAAACTTCTGCTTTCTTTAAAAGATTCTGAACAGTTTCTGTAGGTTGAGCTCCTTTCTCAAGGAAATAGAGAATAAGAGGAACATTTAAATAAGTTTGATTCTTCATTGGATCATAAAAGCCCACTTTTCTAAGATCTTTTCCCTCTCTTGGGGATCGAACATCAATTGCAACAATTCGATAAAAGGCTCATTGGGATAGATGTAGATGAACAATACCCCCCCTAGAACCGTATAGGAAGGTTTCTCCTCGTACGGCTCGAGAAAAATGATTTGATGCTAGGTTTTGCCTATGTATACAATTCTAATGACTTAAAGGCCAAAAGGGCCTATAAAATCAATTAGATTACGATTTCATACTTTTTTCCTGAAAATCAAAAGAAACCATCCCTACTCCTAACTCAAGTTGTATAACTCTCAAATCGCGCAAAGTAAGAATATTTAGGAAATTTCATTTATTGAGTGGTCTTTACCCCCCTTTTATTTATCTCATTTAAAATTCTATTTGAATTCTTTAGTCGAATCCGGTTATTCAGATGATCAATCAAGTTCAAAAAGGGTGCTTCCTTGTTTTTAGATCCTTTATCCTTATTTTGAATCATTGGGTTTAGACATTACTTCGGTGCTTCTTAATCCCTTCAAAATGGCAGCAACATACCCCTTTTTGATTAAAGAATCCCATGGCCTGTTGATTCCCGCGCGATACACTTTGAATAAATCGAAAGGGTTTGATCAATTCCAACAAGTTTTGCTTTTGAATTGTGAATTAGAAACTTGCTCAAATTGGATCCTTTCAATTTCTATAAATGGAAGATATATTTACGAAGTTGTTCCAATGGATTGATTGGCATTTAACCTTAGATTCTTACCCCCAAGAAATGAATTAATCCTTTCTACTCGAGCTCCGTCGTGGACTATTTTGAACCCAACAAAAACGAAGGATTCAAGTGTAAGAGAACAAACAATGTCGAGCCAAGAGCACCCTCATTTCTAGATAAATCGAAAATGGTGAATGGAAAAATCCACAATAGATTCTGTCCTTCAAGTCGCACGTTGCTTTCTACCACATCGTTTCAAACGAAGTTTTACCATAATATTCCTCGACTTTGGAACCGGTATGAAATTGATTCAATCATGGAATCGTGAATAGTCATTGCTTCGGTTGTCCATAGACATTGTAATCTAGACCTTTTCTTCCATATATGATATGTGAAACTTTTTTTTCTGAAAAAGTCTTAGCAACACAGCATCTTTAACATCCATTAAGAATATATAGGTAATAGAATGAAATATGGAAACAACTCACTTGTTGAATCCTCATCTTCAAGTAAATCAATAGGATTTATAAAACAACTTCCTACTTTATTTTTATTGAGATTGGGTGCAAAATAAAAATATAGATAAAGAGACCGAAGAAAAGGAGAAAGAAATCAATCTTTTTTCATAAGATGTATAAAAAAATTCAGAAGGGAGGGATTTTCCTCGCTATCAGATAGGCTGAGGGATTATCACTGTTATATATATATATATATATATATATATATTCGTTATATTCGTTATATATATTCTAAGAATATACACTAGAGAATTGAAATTCTTTCAATTTCAATAATTTAAGGGATCACAAAAGGTTTTCACAAAAAACAAAAATTTCTTGTCATTGAAATAGAATGATAGAAGACATATAAGCGAAACATTTCCTCTTTTTAAACGATTCAATAATATATATTTTGTTTAACATGGGATTGAGTAATATTTCAATAATCACTTCTTGTCATAAAGAAAATAAAAATCAAAGGACGAAGATAAATCCCCTCTACCTCAATCGTTACATAGATTTCCAATTTCTCATTAGACTCAAACACGAAATATCTAATAAAAAAAAAAATGCGATTCAACGAAAAAACATTGGCTTCATTTCATATAGAACTATGGTATTTAAATTAATATGGAAATTAATATGGATTAACCCTTCCCCTGACTTCTTTCTAAGAAAAGAATGTTTCTTAGAAAATAATGGATCTGCGCTGGGACGGAAGGATTCGAACCTCCGAATAGCGGGACCAAAACCCGTTGCCTTACCCCTTGGCTACGCCCCATTTCAATTTAAAATCTACACCAAGAAAAATAATATTGGTATTAATTTTTTGTCAACTCCAGCCCAAAATCTCTATATCTATATGTATAGAATCTATTTGTATTCGAATATATATAGATCTATCTATATAGATATAGAAATAGATATAGAATTCAACAAAATTTATTGATCATTACATAGAATTCAATTAAGATATTGTATGAAAGTATCATTTCTTCTATTCTCCTTTGAGAATTGGAGGGTTTTTGATTGAGTGGGTACAAAGAAAAAGAAGGATTTTTTGTCTACCTTACTTACTTTCTTTTTACTTCTATCAAATATCAAAAACTCAATTAAAATGCAATTATCTCCAGGAACAAAACGTCTGTTATGCTTAATATCGTTAGTTTGATCTGTATCTCTATGAATTCTTCCCTTTATTCGAGTAGTTTTTTCTTCGGCAAATTGCCCGAAGCATATGCTTTTTTGAATCCAATCGTAGATTTTATGCCAGTCATACCTGTGCTTTTTTTTCTCTTAGCTTTTGTTTGGCAAGCTGCTGTAAGCTTTCGATAAGACGATAAGACCCTTAATATAATTATATTATATCCTAGAAAATGGATAATTTCGTCAAGAAAAAATTCTAAAAATCTCTAAAATAAGATAGGTTTTAAAGTATGAACCCTCGATTCGCACATTGAAATTCTTGGATAGTCACCATAAATCCGGATTACGCCCATTTCCTCTTTTTTGACCCGTTTACGGTGAAGGACCCTAATAAGGTTAGGGTCTCGCACAAAATCGAATTTGTATATAAACGACGATCTTTTTTAATGAAAAAATCAAAATGAATTTGCGACAATTCATTTTGATTTCTAGAAAAAACCTCATTTCGCGGTGTCAAAATCAAACAAAATAGGATATGTGTTAGAAAAACGGAAGATCTATTCTCTTTTTTTTTCAAAAAATCATTTGGAGATTGTGTAATGCTTACCCTGAAACTCTTCGTTTATACCGTAGTGATATTTTTTGTTTCTCTATTTATATTTGGATTCCTCTCTAATGATCCAGGACGTAATCCTGGACGTGAAGAATAAAATCCAAATTGGTTGATTTTCAAATTTTCTTAGAATTTTATCTATTCCACACGGATTTTCGAAATTTGAAAAAAAAAAAGAAATCAAGTTATTAACGGAAAGAGAGGGATTCGAACCCTCGGTACGAATAACTCGTACAACGGATTAGCAATCCGACGCTTTAGTCCACTCAGCCATCTCTCCCAATTCAAAAAGAGAATTAATAGATTACACATAATGTAAAATGTAAGGAGTCTGTCTTCCTCTCTGGTCTTTCTCTATTCTATTAGAATTCGATTCTATACTTTACTATATATTCTATAGTAATATTCTATAGTAATATTCTATAGTATATATATACTATACTATTTATATATATATATATATTTATATATATATATTATCTATATATAAATAGATAGATAGATAGATAGCCAAATTAGGAATTTCCTTTATCGAAAAGCGAAAAGAAGGGCTCGGGGGCGTTAACAATCGAACTAAAGAAAAATAAGAAAGATCTCTTTGTGTTGATTTTGTTTTAAAAGCCCTTCTTTTTCTGATGGCCTGGCCTGGTCAGTATCCACAGCCGGGCCCGGTCCTTTTTTTGTTCCGCCGAATTCTAATAATTTCTATATTAATTATATATGGAATGATTTAATAATGATTTATATTCTGATTTGACAACAAAAATGCTTGTTTTTTAGTATACTTAATAGAATGTTTTCTATTCAAGCAACAAGAAAAGGAGGAAAAACTATTTACATCCTTCCTCTTCTTATATCTTATTTTCCGAACTCAAAAAAAAAAAGAAGTTATCGGTTCTTTCACAGTGC